GCTTTTAAAGGAAAATAGCCTTCCCCTGGTCTTAGGCCCCAGTACCTCTTGGTGCAAATCCAAGTAAAAGCTGCTCCAGTAGCTTAAACCCAAAGCATTGGTCTTGTAAACCAAAGAATGAAGTATAAAACCTTCCTGAAGCTCAGGACAGAGAGAATTTAACTCCCACAGCCAACCCCCAAAGCTGGCATTCTACTTAAATTATATCCTGTTTAAATAGCTTAAACAAAGCATAGCACTGAAAATGCTAAGACGGACCCTAAAAAGTCCTTTAAACACAAAGGTTTGGTCCCGGCCTTGAAATCAATTGTTACTTAATATACACATGCAAGTCTCCGCACCCCTGTGAAAACGCCCTTTTAAACCCACTAGGAACAAGGAGCCGGTATCAGGCACAATTTTTAGCCCACAACACCTAGCTTTGCCACACCCACAAGGGAACTCAGCAGTGATTAATATTGAAAATTAGCGCTAGCTTGATTCAGTTAAAGTAAAAAGAGCCGGCAAATCTGGTGCCAGCCGCCGCGGTTACACCACGTGGCTCAAATTGATCTTATTCGGCGTAAAGCGTGATTAAAGTCATAATAAGCTGTAATTTAATTAAAACTAAGCCGTGACACGCTTGTTCTTAAGAAAACCAAAAACGAAAGTTATTACACCCACAACAACTTGAATACACGACAGCTGAGACACAAACTGGGATTAGATACCCCACTATGCTCAACCGTAAACCTTAATTTACACACCAATCGCCTGGGAACTACGAGCCAAGCTTAAAACCCAAAGGACTTGACGGTACCCCATATCCCTCTAGAGGAGCCTGTCCTGTAATCGATAACCCCCGTTCAACCTCACCATTTTTAGCCTACTCCGCCTGTATACCTCCGTCGTCAGCTTACCACGTGAGCGCTTTTAGTGAGCTTAATGTCCCTTCGTCAATACGTCAGGTCAAGGTGCAGCAAATAAAATGGAAAGAGATGGGCTACACTCTCTACCTATTAGAGAAGACGAAAGACCACCCATGAAATCTGGTCAAAAGGCGGATTTAGCAGTAAAAGGGGAACAGAGAGCCCCTTTTAACCCGGCACTGGGGTGTGTACACACCGCCCGTCACCCTCTTCAAGACTAATTGCTAGTAACTAACACCTTCAAGCCATACAGAAGAGGCAAGTCGTAACATGGTAAGTATACCGGAAGGTGTGCTTGGAAACAAAACATAGCTTAATTAAAGCATCTCGCTTACACCGAGAACATGCCCGTGGGACTCGAGCTGTTTTGAGCTAAAAACTTAGCCCCCAATTTTTGATAAAACACAAACACTTTCTACTAAAAACTAAAACATTCTACTAACCCAGTAAAGGCGATTAAAAAGTTTATAGGAGCAATAAAAATAGTACCGCAAGGGAAAAATGAAATAAAAATGAAATAAATTTTAAGCACAAAAAAGCAAAGATTTAATCTTGTACCTTTTGCATCATGGTTTAACTAGTCAAATCAAGCAAAATGAACTACAGTTTGAACCCCCGAAACCAAGCGAGCTACTTCAGGGCAGCTTTCTGAGCAAACCCATCTCTGTTGCAAAAGAGTGGGATGACCCTTAAGTAGCGGTGATAGACCTAACGAGCTTGGTGATAGCTGGTTGCTCAAGAAAAGGATTTTAGTCCCACCTAAAGCTACATCAATACCCCAATATAGATTTTTAACTTTAGAGTAATTCAAATAAGGTACAGCCTATTTGAACAAGGAGACAACCTAAACTAACGGGTAATCTTTATTTAACAACGAAGTGGGCCTAAAAGCAGCCACCTTTAAAATAGCGTCACAGCTTATTTAAAAATACACCACTCAATACCCTAATCCACCCAGACCCCTTTATTTTTATTGAGCAGTTCTATAATAATATAGAAGCTATACTGTTAAAACTAGTAACAAGAAGCAGCCCTTCTCTTAAATGCAAGTGTATATCAGAAAGGACAAACCACTGATAATTAATGCTCATTAAACAACAGTAGTAACGCCACAAGAAAACTCTACTTTTTCCCGCATTAACCTAACACAAGAGCACTACAAGAAAGATTAAAAAAAGAGGAAGGAACTCGGCAAATATTAACCTCGCCTGTTTACCAAAAACATCGCCTCTTGAATCACATAAGAGGTCCCGCCTGCCCAGTGACCCTGTTCAACGGCCGCGGTATCCTAACCGTGCGAAGGTAGCGTAATCACTTGTTCTTTAAATAAGGACTAGTATGAATGGCACCACGAAGGTTACACTGTCTCCCCCTTTTAATCAGTGAAACTAATCTCCACGTGAAGAAGCGTGGATAACAATATAAGACGAGAAGACCCTATGGAGCTTTAAACTAACCCTCAACAACCACACTACACCTCAAGCTTCTGCTTCTAATAATTAATCTGGTTCTATGAGGGCTGGTTTTAGGTTGGGGTGACCACGGAGTAAAAAATAACCTCCGAGCAGTAAGGGACTTCCCCCCTGAGCAACAAGCTACAACTTCACGCACCAATATATTGACATACATTGACCCAATATTTTGATCAACGAACCAAGTTACCCTAGGGATAACAGCGCAATCCGCTTCAAGAGCTCCTATCGACAAGCGGGTTTACGACCTCGATGTTGGATCAGGGTGTCCCAGTGGTGCAGCCGCTACTAAAGGTTCGTTTGTTCAACGATTAAAACCCTACGTGATCTGAGTTCAGACCGGAGTAATCCAGGTCAGTTTCTATCTATACAGGACTTTTTCTAGTACGAAAGGACCGAAAAAGCATAGCCCATGCTTAATGCAAGCTGTACTTACTAATTTATGACCTAAACTTAATAAATAAATAACCTCCCACCCTGCTCAAGAAAAGAGCTGTTAACGTAGCAAAATCTGGTATTGCAAAAGACCTAAACCCTTTCTATAGAGATTCAAATTCTCTCGTTAACTTTGAAAGTTCTTTATATTATCTCCTCACTTTGTTACATCGTCCCCATCCTCCTAGCAGTTGCATTCCTTACTTTAGTTGAACGAAAAATCTTAGGCTATATACAACACCGAAAAGGCCCCAATGTAGTAGGCCCTACTGGCCTACTCCAGCCCATCGCTGACGGGGTGAAACTCTTTATCAAAGAACCAATCCGCCCATCAACCTCTTCACAGACCTTATTTCTTTTAGCCCCAACCCTGGCACTAGCCCTCGCTATAATCATCTGAACCCCCCTCCCCATACCCCTCGCCCTATCAGAAATAAACCTAGGCATCCTATTTATTCTAGCCCTCTCAAGCCTCATAGTTTACTCCATCCTAGGCTCTGGCTGAGCCTCAAATTCCAAATACGCCCTTATTGGGGCCCTACGAGCAGTTGCTCAAACCATCTCCTATGAAGTCACCCTTGCCCTCATCCTCCTATGTACCATTCTGCTATCAGGCAACTTTACACTACAAAACTTTAACATTACACAAGAGACCTTATGACTCCTTATTCCCATATGACCCCTTGCCCTAATATGATATATCTCTACCCTAGCGGAGACTAACCGAGCCCCATTTGATTTAACAGAAGGTGAATCCGAACTAGTCTCTGGATTTAACGTTGAGTATGCAGGGGGACCATTCGCCCTATTCTTCCTCGCAGAATATGCCAACATCCTTATAATAAATACCATCTCTACCATTATTTTCCTAGGCTCAACCACCCTATTTCTAGTACCATTAACAACAACCACACTAATAACTAAAGCATCCCTCTTATCAATAATTTTTTTATGGGTACGAGCTTCCTACCCACGATTCCGTTATGACCAACTCATGCACCTAGTCTGAAAAAACTTTCTACCACTAGTCCTAGCCCTAACAATCTGACACATCGCCTTTCCAATTTCCACATTACTCACCCCACCCCTAACATGGAAGCGTGCCTGAAAGTTAAGGACCTCCTTGATAGGGAGGACAATAGGGGTTCAAACCCCCTCACTTCCTTAGAGAAATAGGAATTGAACCTACAACTGAGAGATCAAAACTCTCCGTAATTCCATTTTACTATTCCCTAGTAAAGTCAGCTAAATTCAAGCTTTTGGGCCCATACCCCAAACATGTTGGTTAAACCCCCTCCTTTACTAATTAACCCCTACGCCCTATCTATTATCATCTCCAGCCTAGCCCTAGGAACATCTATTACTCTCTCAAGCTATCACTGAATTTTAGCCTGAGTTGGCCTAGAAATCAACACCCTAGCTGTCATTCCCCTAATAACAAAAACCCCACACCCCCGAGCAATTGAAGCATCTACCAAATACTTTCTTACTCAAGCCGCCGCCTCAGCACTTATTCTATTCGCAAGCACTATTAATGCATGACTTCTAGGAGAGTGGGCCATTAATACACACATCAACCCAGCTTCTGCTATTCTCCTATCCATTGCACTTGCCATAAAATTAGGCATCGCCCCATTCCACTTCTGACTTCCAGAAGTACTACAAGGACTCAATCTCCAAACCGGATTAATCTTATCCACTTGACAAAAACTAGCCCCAATAGCTCTAACCATTCAACTTTCTCACCACATTAACTTAAATCTCATACTTGCCCTAGGCCTCCTCTCAACAATTATTGGCGGATGAGGAGGAATCAATCAAACACAGATCCGAAAAATCCTCGCATTCTCTTCTATTGCCCATCTAGGCTGAATAGTAGCAATCTTAAAAATTTCACCCCAACTTGCTCTACTAAATTTTATTCTTTATATCCTTATAACTTCCACCCTTTTTATAACTTTTATTTTCTCTGACACTAAAAACATCTACGAACTCTCTACCTCATGATCTAAATCCCCCACCCTATCCGCCCTCTCACTCCTCACGCTCTTATCCCTCAGCGGACTGCCCCCCCTAACCGGGTTCATCCCCAAATGACTGATTGCCCAAGAAATAATTAAACAAAACATAATCATATTTGCCCTAATTATCCTCATATCAACACTACTTAGTCTATTCTTCTACCTTCGCCTCACCTACACCATATCCCTCACCCTCGCACCAAACTCAACCCTCTCATACACCCCCTGATTCCTCATTAAACCCACTTCCATTGCCCCCTTAATTACCCTATCCCTTATAATCCTCCCCATTACCCCCACAATCACCTCCTTGTTTGAATGCTAGAAACTTAGGATAATTAAGACCAAGAGCCTTCAAAGCCCTAAGTAGAAGTTAAAACCTTCTAGTTTCTGTAAGACTTGTAAGACACTAACTTACATCTTCTGAATGCAACTCAGATACTTTTATTAAGATAAAGCCTCCTAGAACAACGGGCCTCGATCCCGTAAAATTTTAGTTAACAGCTAAATACTCTATCCAGCGAGCTTCATTCTACTTCTCCCGCTTTTTAAAAACGGGAGAAGCCCCGGCAGACTCTAATCTGCTTCTTGGGATTTGCAATCCCACGTGTGACACCCCAGGGCCTAGTAAGAAGAGGACTTAAACCTCTGTAATTAGGGCTACAACCTACCGCCTACCCCTCGGCCATCTTACCTGTGATAATTACCCGATGATTATTCTCAACCAACCACAAAGATATCGGCACCCTATACCTAGTATTTGGCGCTTGAGCAGGTATAGTGGGAACTGCCCTAAGCCTTCTAATCCGCGCAGAGCTAAGTCAGCCAGGATCCCTACTAGGAGACGACCAAATCTACAATGTTATTGTAACCGCGCATGCTTTTGTAATAATCTTTTTTATAGTTATACCCATTCTGATTGGAGGCTTTGGAAACTGACTTGTTCCACTAATGATCGGAGCCCCTGACATAGCCTTCCCACGAATAAATAATATGAGCTTCTGACTCCTCCCCCCATCTTTTCTTCTACTTCTAGCCTCCGCTGGAGTGGAAGCTGGGGCAGGAACAGGGTGAACAGTCTATCCCCCCCTTGCTGGTAACCTAGCGCACGCTGGACCCTCTGTCGACCTCACAATTTTTTCCCTGCACCTTGCAGGTGTATCCTCAATCCTAGGTGCAATTAACTTTATTACAACCATTTTAAATATGAAACCACCATCAGTGACTCAATACCAAACACCCCTGTTTGTTTGATCCGTCTTAATTACAGCTGTACTTCTTCTTCTCTCACTCCCAGTTCTAGCCGCTGGTATCACCATACTCCTAACTGACCGAAACTTAAACACTACATTTTTTGACCCGGCAGGAGGAGGTGACCCCATTCTTTATCAACACCTCTTCTGATTCTTCGGCCACCCAGAAGTTTATATTCTGATCCTACCTGGCTTTGGCATTATCTCTCACGTTGTTACCTACTACTCCAGTAAAAAAGAACCATTCGGATACATGGGCATGGTGTGAGCGATAATATCAATTGGCCTCTTAGGATTTATTGTTTGAGCCCATCACATATTCACAACCGACCTCAACGTCGACACACGAGCTTATTTCACATCTGCAACCATAATTATCGCCATCCCCACAGGCGTTAAAGTTTTTAGCTGACTTGCCACAATGCATGGTGGCATTATTAAATGAGATGCAGCAATACTCTGAGCTCTCGGTTTTATTTTCTTATTTACAGTTGGCGGACTAACAGGCATTGTTTTAGCAAACTCATCCCTTGATATCGTCTTACACGACACCTACTACGTTGTTGCCCACTTCCACTATGTTCTGTCGATGGGAGCTGTGTTTGCTATCATAGCAGGATTTGTCCACTGATTCCCTCTTTTCACAGGATTTTCCCTCCACAAAACCTGAACTAAAGTTCAGTTTGGCGTAATGTTCACAGGAGTAAACCTAACCTTCTTCCCCCAACACTTCCTAGGCCTCGCTGGCATGCCACGTCGGTACTCAGACTACCCAGACGCCTACACCCTATGAAACACTGTCTCATCTGTTGGGTCTTTAATTTCTCTTGTGGCCGTTATTATTATAATATTCATTATCTGAGAAGCCTTTTCTTCAAAACGCCTCTTTACCTCAACAGAAATAACTGCCACAAATGTAGAGTGACTCCACGGCTACCCCCCTAATTATCACACCTACGAAGAAGCCACCTTCTCCCAAAATAACAGACCGAGAAAGGAGGGAGTCGAACCCCCATTCACTGGTTTCAAGCCAGGTACATAACCACTCTGTCACTTTCTTTTGAGATATTAGTTAATTAATAACCTTACTTTGTCAAAGTAAAATTATGGGCTAACCCCCATATATCCCTAATGGCCCATCCCCTTCAACTAGGTTTCCAAGACGCAGCTTCCCCCATCATAGAAGAGCTACTCCACTTCCACGACCACGCCCTAATAGCAGTTTTTTTAATTAGTGCTCTAGTACTATATATCATCTCTACACTCATGAGCACTAAATTATCCAACACCAACACAATTGATGCCCAAGAAATTGAAATAGTCTGAACAATCATGCCAGCAATTATCCTTATTGTCATCGCCCTACCATCCCTACGCATCCTCTATCTTATGGACGAGATTAGTAACCCAGATATCACAATTAAAGCCATTGGCCACCAATGATACTGAAGTTACGAGTATTCTGACTTTATAAACCTAAACTTCGACTCTTACATAACCCCGACCAAAGACCTCCTACCAGGACAATTTCGACTCCTAGAAGTGGACAACCGAATAGTTACTCCTATCGGCATAGCAACACGCACACTAATTACTGCTGACGACGTGCTTCACTCCTGAGCAGTCCCCTCCCTGGGCGTAAAAACTGACGCAATTCCAGGACGACTCAATCAAGCCTCTTTCCTGGTGTCACGCCCAGGTGTATACTATGGTCAATGTTCAGAGATCTGCGGTGCTAATCATAGCTTTATACCTATCGTTGTTGAATCTTTACCTATTAAAGAGTTTCTAAGCTGATCAACAGCCTCAGTAAACACATCATCAAGAAGCTAACAGGACAAAGCAACAGCCTTTTAAGCTGTAGACAGGTGATTTCCAACCACCCTTGATGAATGCCACAACTAGACCCCTCCCCATGGTTTTTAATCTTAATTGTCTCCTGACTTACTTTAGTTATTTTTATACCTATTAAAACCGCCAAATATCAACAGCTTAATGATCCCACCCCAAAACTTCATAAAGGTCTTGCCAAATCATGACACTGACCCTGACCCTAAACCTTTTTAGTCAATTTGCATCCCCAACACTCCTGGGTCTACCTCTAATCTTTATTGCTTTAATTACACCCTGAATATTATTTCCTACCCCCTGCAACCGATGAGTAACCAACCGAGTTGTTACAGTCCAAACCTGATTTATTAAAAATTTCACAAAACAAATCTTCACCCCCCTTAATGCACCAGGACATAAATGAGCACTAATTCTATCCTCCCTAATAATGTTTCTTCTAGGAATAAATCTTCTAGGCCTTCTCCCATACACTTTTACCCCAACTACACAACTGTCTCTTAATCTAGGACTAGCCATCCCGCTTTGACTAGCTACAGTTGCCATCGGCTTTCGAAATCAACTCACTGCCTCCCTCGGCCACTTTCTGCCCGAAGGAACCCCTACACCGCTAATCCCTATTCTTATTATTATTGAAACAATTAGCCTATTTATCCGCCCCATGGCCCTAGGGGTTCGACTCACAGCCAACCTCACAGCAGGCCACCTCTTAATTCAACTTATTTCCACAGCCACTATAGCAATATTATTTTCTAACCCAATCGTATCCCTTCTCACTTTTATTACCCTCCTCCTTCTCACCATACTAGAGATCGCTGTCGCAATAATCCAAGCATATGTATTTGTTCTACTCCTAAGCCTCTACCTCCAAGAAAACACCTAATGGCACACCAAGCACATGCTTTTCACATAGTAGACCCAAGCCCCTGACCACTCACAGGAGCAACAGCAGCCTTCATACTAACAACCGGCCTTGCAATATGATTTCACTATAATACCACCATTATCTTAACTCTTGGGCTAATCCTCATACTTCTAACCATATATCAATGATGACGCGACATTGTTCGAGAGGGGACCTTCCAAGGCCACCACACTGCCCCCGTACAAAAAGGACTTCGTTATGGAATAATCTTATTTATCACCTCCGAAGTATTCTTTTTCATCGGATTCTTCTGAGCCTTCTATAATGCCAGCTTAGCCCCCTCTTTCGAAATTGGGGAATGCTGACCACCCACAGGTATCTCCCCCCTAAACCCCTTTGAAGTCCCCCTTTTAAACACTGCCGTTCTCCTCGCCTCCGGGGTATCTGTTACCTGAGCCCACCACAGCATTATACAGGGTAACCGCAAAGAAGCAATCCAATCCCTAACCCTAACAATCGTACTAGGTATATACTTTACAGCCCTCCAAGCCATAGAATACTATGAAGCCCCTTTCACTATCGCAGACGGCATCTACGGCTCAACATTTTTTGTGGCCACTGGGTTTCACGGACTTCATGTGATTATTGGCTCCTTATTCCTCTTAACCTGCCTCTTACGCCAAATTAACTTCCACTTCACTACACAACACCACTTCGGCTTTGAAGCCGCCGCATGATACTGACACTTTGTTGATGTTGTTTGACTTTTCCTATATGTCTCAATCTACTGATGAGGCTCTTACTTTCTTAATATAATTAGTATGAATGACTTCCAATCATTAAGCCTTGGTTAAACCCCAAGAGAAAGTAATGCTATATTATATTCTAGTTGCCCTAATATTAGCAATAGCTTTAGCAACCGTGAGCTTCTGACTACCCCCAATAAACCCAGACTCAGAAAAACTCTCACCTTATGAATGTGGCTTTGACCCGTTAGGCTCAGCACGCCTACCCTACTCAATACGCTTCTTCCTTGTCGCAATTCTATTTCTTCTTTTCGACCTAGAAATTGCCCTTCTTTTACCCACACCCTGGGCCGCCCACCTTTCTCTACCCCCTCTCACCATTTTCTGATCTTCAATAATTCTTATCCTATTAACCCTCGGCTTCATCTACGAATGGACCCAAGGAGGCCTCGAGTGGGCGGAATGAGGGGGTAGTCTAAAAAAGACAGTTGATTTCGACTCAACAAATTATGGTTTAACCCCATACCCCCTCTCTATGACTCTAACCCATGAACCCTGACTTATCTCCTCCACATTCTTCTTAGGCCTACTTGGTCTATCACTATATCGAGCCCACCTTTTATCCGCCCTCCTATGCCTAGAAAGCATAATATTATCAATCTTTGTAGGTCTAGGACTATGAGCCCTAAAATTTTCCATAACAACCCCCATAATGTACCCCTTAATCATACTCACCCTATCAGCCTGCGAGGCCGGCCTTGGCCTCGCACTAATAATTGCAACTGCTCGCACTCACGGAAGCGATAACTTAAGCACCCTCAATCTCCTTCAATGTTAGTAATTTCTGTACCACTAATTATCTTATTACTATCTACTTGACTTACACCTGCAAAGCGGTTGTGAGAAGTTATCACAGCCCAAGCATTGCTAGTTGCCATCACATCAACCATCTGGTTTTATATGCAAAACTCAGCACCCTACACCAACTACTATTTTTTTATTGACCAAATCTCCTCCCCCCTCCTAATCTTAACCTGCTGACTGACTGCCCCAACCCTACTTGCAAGTCAAAGTAAGATTTCTAAAGAGCCCATCTCACGGCAACGAGCTTACATCTTCACCATCATTATACTGCAAACCACCACACTACTCGCCTTCCTTGCAGATGATATGCTATTATTTTTTGTCATATTTGAAGCTACTATAATTCCAACCCTTATTATTATTACCCGATGGGGTGCCCAAAAAGAACGCATGATGGCAGGAACATATCTATTATTCTATACACTCTTTGGATCAATAGCCCTTCTAACTTCACTATTATACTTCTACGAAACATTTGGAACACTCTCAATCTCACTTCTCAAGGAGTCCCCCACAGAATTAAACCAATCCCCCTGTATACTAGCCTGATGGGCAGCCTGCTTTGTTGCCTTTCTAGTAAAAATACCGCTATATGGGGTCCACCTCTGACTACCAAAAGCTCACGTTGAAGCCCCCATTGCTGGCTCAATAATTCTAGCAGGAACTCTCTTAAAACTAGGGGGCTACGGAATCCTCCGAATTGGGGTCTTAATTAACGAGTCTTTCCTCTCCTCAGCTACCCCTCTAATTATTTTTTCAATATTTGGGGTACTACTTTCAGCAGCCCTTTGTTCACGACAAACTGACTTAAAATCCCTCATTGCTTTCTCATCAGTTAGTCACATAGGCCTGGTCATCGCAGCCTCCCTCATTAAAACTGAATGAAGCATTGTGGGGTCTCTTATTCTTATGATTTCTCACGGACTAATTTCTTCCGCCCTTTTCTGTCTCGCTAACACCTCTTATGAGCGTACACACACCCGCACCTTAATACTCCTCCAGGGAAGCCAAATTATTTTACCCCTAACCGCAGCCTGATGACTCCTAGCAGCTCTTTTTAATATAGCCCTTCCACCCTCCCCAAACTTCATGGGAGAGCTTTCAATTTTATCCTCCCTCTTCCAATGATCCAACTTTACCCTAGTACTAATAGGGTTGAGCATTATTTTTACAACCTCTTATTCTCTTTACTTATTCTGATCTTCACAACGTGAGTATATTCCACCCCACATCAAATTTATACCCCCCTACCAGACACGAGAGCACGCCCTCATTGCCCTCCACATCATCCCAGCCCTTTTATTAACGCTAAACCCAATGCTCCTATTTTAAGTGAATATAGTTTAAACAAAATCTTAGGCTGTGACCCTAAAAACGAGGACTAAATATCCTCTATTCACCGAGCCTGTATGGTTCAGGTAAGAACTGCTAATTACTTACCTCCATGGTTCAACTCCATGGCAAGCTCGAAACACATTTATTTAGTTAGACCTAAATAAAAGTCATGAACATACCCCTATTTGCCCTCTCCTCTTACCTACTAAGCATATTATTCCTTATTACTCCCCTCATCTATGTTAAAACACAAGATTTTCACTTTAAAACTAAAACTGCCATTAAGCGAGCCTTCTTTGTATCTACCATCCCCCCCTTACTATTAATTAACGAAACTTCACAAACTGCTGTAATTACCTGAAAATGATTTAATCTTCTCTCCACCCCCTTTAATTTTACCCTCCAGCTTGACCACTATTCCATTATTTTTATCCCAATTGCCCTAATAGTAACCTGAAGCATCGTAGAATACTCTCTTTGATACATGCACAACGACACAAAAATTCAACTCTTCTTCAAATACCTCCTTATTTTCCTCTTAGCAATACTTCTGCTAGTCGCAGCGGGAAACCTCCTAGTACTATTTATTGGGTGAGAAGGGGTAGGAATCATATCCTACCTTCTAATTGGCTGATACTTTACACGCAGCAATGCAGGAGCAGCAGCCCTTCAGGCTGTCTTATATAACCGTATCGGAGACATCGGCTTCTTATTCACCATATTCTGACTAATTTCAACCTACGACTCAGTAGATCTTGAATTCATTTTTACCTTAAACAACTCCACACCCCTACTCCTTGCATTCATTATCGCCGCTGCAAGCAAGTCAGCCCAATTTGGTCTACATCCATGACTCGCCTCAGCAATAGAAGGGCCAACCCCAGTATCAGCCCTCCTTCACTCAAGCACCATAGTTGTAGCCGGAGTTTTTCTTCTAATCCGCATCCACCCCATCATTAAAGACAACCCCACAGCCCTCACAACCTGCCTATGCCTGGGAGCCATCTCAACGGCCTTTGCAGCCACCTGCGCACTAACCCAAAATGACATTAAAAAAATTATTGCCTATTCAACATCAAGCCAGCTGGGCCTCATAATTGTAGCCATCGGACTAAACATGCCCCACTTAGCATTTTTTCACATTTGCACACACGCCTTTTTTAAAGCAATACTCTTTTTATGCTCAGGCTCAATCATCCACAACCTAAATGATGAGCAGGACATTCGAAAAATGGGAGGCCTCCAAAAAACCCTCCCCATTACCACCACTTGTGTTTCAATCGGAAGCCTGGCCTTAATAGGAACTCCTTATCTAGCAGGCTTCTTCTCTAAAGATTCCATTATCGAAGCCATCAATACATCCAACACTAACGCCTGTGCCCTCACCCTCACCCTACTTGCCACATCCTTTACAGCAGTCTATAGCTTACGAATTATCTATTTTGCATCAATAAAACATCCACGTTTCAACTCTATTGTAGTAATCAACGAGAATAACCCCACTATTACCAACCCAATCAAACGACTAGCATTTGGTAGCATCATTGCTGGACTCTTAATCAACGAACTCATCTTACCCACCTCCCCACTAACAATAACTATACCAACTTATCTAAAAACTACAGCACTCCTTATCTCATTTGCTGGCTTTCTCATTGCCTTAGACTTAGCTTCCGCCTCCTGAACCAAAACCCCACAAAAATTTAATATTACCACTAAATACAACACCTCCTTCTACCCTACAACCATTCACCGCCTTATTCCCGCCTATTCCCTGAACCTTAGCCTTCAGGTATCCTCCCACCTTATTGATACCCTCTGACTAGAAAAGATTGGGCCTAAGGGCCTAGCTGAACTACAACTGCCCCCAATTTTAAAAAATCAAGAAATCCAACAAGGACTCATTAAAATCTATCTCTCTATTTTTACCTTCACAGCCTTAACCTGCTTAACTCTCTTACTGCTCGTAAGACCCCACTATAATGGCCCCGAACCACCTCCAAAACAGCAAATAATGTTAACAATAAAGCTCACCCCCCAGCTAACAACAAACCCCCACCCCATGAAAATATCGTAGACACCCCCAACCAATCACTAACATAAACCCCGGTCCCCTCAAAATTCTCCTCAAGCCCCCCCGAACCTCACCCCACAAATCACCACACGCCCAATAAAATTAAATACCCGACAAGATACACCAATACCCCCCCACTCCCCCAAGCCTCAGGGTAGGGCTCAGCAACCAAAGCCGCCGAATACGCAAAAACCACTATCATCCCCCCCAAATAAACCAAAAAAAGCACCAAAGACAAAAAAGAAGCCCCTCCACCCATTAAGATTAAGCACCCGGCCCCAGCAGAAACCACCAACCCTAAAGCAGCATAATAAGGTGAAGGATTAGAGGCAACCGCAACTAGCCCCACAACTAACAATACCTCAAACAAAGTCAACATAATTCCTACAAGGATTTTAACCTAGACCCTTAGCCTGAAAAGCTAACGTTGTATTCAACTATAAGAACTAATGGCCCCCATCATACGCAAAACCCACCCCCTTGTCAAAATTGTTAATAGCTCATTTATTGACCTACCAGCCCCCGCCAACCTCTCCTCATGATGAAACTTTGGCTCACTCCTAGGTATTTGCTTAATTCTACAAATCGCTACAGGCCTATTTCTAGCCATACACTATACAGCTGACACCTCCATAGCCTTCTCCTCCATCGCCCACATCTGCCGTGATGTAAATAATGGCTGACTCCTACGAAACCTACACGCTAACGGAGCCTCCTTCTTCTTTATCTGCATCTACCTACACATTGGCCGAGGGATGTACTACGGATCCTACCTATTTAAAGAGACATGAAACATTGGCGTCGTACTTCTACTCCTTGTCATAGCCACTGCCTTTGTTGGGTATGTTCTACCCTGAGGGCAAATATCCTTCTGAGGCGCCACAGTTATCACCAACCTCCTCTCCGCTGCCCCATATATCGGCACAGAACTAGTCCAATGGATCTGAGGGGGCTTCTCAGTTGACAACGCCACCCTTACACGATTCTTCACATTCCACTTCATCCTTCCCTTTATTATTGCTGGCGCATCAATACTCCACCTACTCTTCCTACACGAAACCGGGTCTTCAAACCCAACAGGACTTAACTCCAACCCAGACAAAGTGCCCTTCCACGCTTATTACTCCTATAAAGACGCCTTTGGTTTCACTATCCTTATTAGCCTCTTGGCCACCCTATCTTCTTTTGCCCCCAATCTGCTAGGAGACCCAGACAATTTCACCCCCGCAAACCCACTAGTAACACCCCCCCACATTAAACCTGAATGATACTTTTTGTTCGCTTATGCTATCCTACGCTCCATCCCCAACAAACTAGGAGGGGTTCTAGCCCTACTGTTCTCAATCATAGTCCTACTTCTACTACCTATTCTCCACACCGCCCAACAACGCACACTAATATTCCGCCCCCTCACTAAACTAGTCTTCTGAGCCCTTGTAGCTAACACATTCATTTTAACCTGGATCGGCGGCCAACCGGTAGAAGATCCATACATTATAATCGGTCAACTAGCTTCCTCCATCTACTTCACAATCTTCATTATTATCATCCCCCTAACTGGCTTCTTAGAGAACAAACTAGCTCGCCTTAATTTTTAGCCGCAGTTGTTGAATTCATCACAATTCACGACCTAATACATGAATTGTTTTATTAACATACTATGTATAATAGCTTACACTTTTGACTGCTCTTACGCAGTTTTAAGTAAACCATTAACCCAGTCAAAACAGATACCACAAGGCC